TATTCAAGAACAGAAGGAACGCTTTCTACTTCAGGAACAAGCATAAAGAAATCCATCCCTCCTAAATAAAATATAATATTTTTAATATTAAAAATAAAAAAAAAAAATATATATATGGAAATAAATTGCGTCCAATAGGATTTGAACCTATACCAAAGGTTTAGAAGACCTATGTCCTATCCATTAGACTATGGACGCTTTTCATTCCGATTTTTTCGCATTTTTGCTTATTTTGCGTTTTAAGAATCGGATTGTATGTGATGTGAGATGAGAATTTTTTTTTTTTTTGAATTGTGTATTCAACTCAATGATGCATTAATTAATACAGAATAGAGCGGGTAGCGGGAATCGAACCCGCATCGTTAGCTTGGAAGGCTAGGGGTTATAGTCGACGTTGATGTCTTATTTTTAACGTCTCTAATTCAAAACCGAACATGAAACTTTGGTTTCATCCGGCTCCTTTATGGAAAATGTAGAAATTCCCAGATCCTAATCTAAGGCGGGAACGAAATTACAAAAGAAAAGTTCACTCATAACATCTATGTCAGCTTTTTGTATGAATACATTCAATTCAAAACAACTTACTTTCTAGATGATCCTTCTAGAAGAGGTGATTTTAACAATCTTTCTAGTTACTTCGTTCTCTATTTCTATTTGAGAGAATCCTAAGGAAAAGTCTTTTGTTTCCACCGAGCTAAAACAAACAAAAAGAAATGAAGCCTCTAGTAAACTAAAGTCATCATTTAATAGCTATTTTGCTTCTCTCTCTATATATTCTATATATATAATATAGGAAGAAATAGAAGATTTAGTTACGATTCGAAACCCTTTTTTCTATCTTTATCCATGGATTTCTTACTTATACTCATTCGATTGGAAGTATTGATCCAATTCAATAAAATTTTATGTTTCGTAATTTCATAGTCCAAAAATTCTACTTTATAATTGAGTTTTGGATACAAATTACGAGAATGTATAATTTTCCTCAAATTTTTCATTTAGAGGGAAAGGATTAATTCCTTTTAAGACATAAAGTTTTTGATCGGAATAATAATCAAACCGATAGACCCCTTAACTATATAAAGAGTTAATAGAACGAATCACACTTTTACCACTAAACTATACCCGCTACAGTTGGATTATTGTCTCGAAATAGAACTTTTGTCGAACACTGAAATTTGATGTAACCAAGACAAGATTATAAAACAATCATGAAATTTTGAGTATTGGTATTTTTTGTAGGAGGATTTTATGAGATTATGAAAAGATAGTTAAATAACTAAAAAAAGTTGTGTGCTGAAAAAATGGAATAATTGCTAGATTAAATGGGGAAGAAAAAATAATAAGAAATGGCACGTAGGTTCTATAGCTAGAGAATAGAAAGAGTCCTTTTTTGTGCTTTTGTTTCAATAACAGGAATTTGTTTTATCATTATCAAAATTAAAAAAATCATTCTATGAATCCATTAAAACAAAAAAAGGCCTGGCGAGGTACTGATCAGGCCAGGCCGTGGGAATAAAAAGAGGCTCCTTCGGGGGAAGAAGTATTTGTTTTTCTATTCTTTGATTCTCTTTTTTTTTTATGATTTAATATTCGAGTTTTCTATTAATATTTTAGATTCATTCTTTTTTCTTTTTTTCTATACTTGAATATTCAAATTGAATCTTTTATTGAATTCGTCGAATCTTTGTTATTTTATCTAATTGTTTGGAATTTCAAATAAAACTTGTACTTAAATGTTGTATTACACAATACAACTTGTATATTTTGTATATATATATTATTGTTATATATAGTTTATATCTCAAATTTTTTTATTTAATTTATTTTATATTTTAATTAATTCGAGTTTATTACATATTTTTCCATTTTCTAATTTTTCGAAATTAACTATTTGACTATTACTATTTTATTTTCAACAGGGAGAGATGGCTGAGTGGACGAAAGCGTCGGATTGCTAATCCGTTGTACGAATCATTCGTACCGAGGGTTCGAATCCCTCTCTTTCCATTTCCATTAATAACGATAACGGAATCTTACTATTTTTTTCTATAGAAAAAAAAAATAGAAAAAAAAAAATAAAGCAAAGAACCCTTTTTTATTCTTATTCTTCGCGTCCCGGATTACGTCCTGGATCATTAGATAGGAATCCGAAAATGAAGAGAGAAACAAAGAATATTACTACTGTGTAAACAAAGAGTTTGAGAGTAAGCATTACACAATCTCCAAGATCATTTTTTTTTTTTTTGAAAAAAGAGAATAGATTCTCTATTTTTATACCCTATAATCCTAAAATTTTCATTTTATTTGACGTCGAAAACCAAAGTAGTTTTTCAAAATCGAAAAAAAAAAATTTGTAATAAAAAATGAAGTTATTATTATCTTATCCATTATTTTCTTACTTATCAATCATTTTATTATGCCTACTTCTCTCTATTATAGAGGATCAAAATAAGGTTTTTCATTTACGAAAAATAGTTATAATCGGAAAACCAGGCGATATGAATTGTGTCTATTTACAAATTTTCATGTTTGAATCAAGGGTTCATACTGTAAGACTTGTCTGATTTTATCAATTATTTCTTATTTATTTATTTATTATTAAAATATTAGAAGAATTTTTTTTTTTCGAAAAAATCATTCATTTTTCTAGGACAAGATGAAAGATCTTATCGAAAACTTACAGCAGCTTGCCAAACAAAGGCTAATAGAAAAAAGAGTATAGGTATGACTGGCATAAAATCTACGATTGGACTCAAAAAAGCGTAGGCCTCAGGTAATTTGGCAAAGAAAAAACTACTCGAATAAAAGGCAGAATTAAGGCAGATCAAACTAAAGATATTAAGCATAACAGGCATTTTATTTTTATTGCATTTTGATTGAGTTATTGATATTGATAGAAAGAAAAAATGAAGAAAAAATCCTTCTTTTTTTTTTTTCACTTACTTACTCAATCAAAAAACCTTCTATTCTCAATGGAGAATAGAAAAAATTCTACTTTCATACAATATCTTAATGGAATTCTATGTAATGATCAATAAATTCGTTTGAATTCTATATCTACACGTGTCAAAATACTAACAACAGAATCGAATTTATTTTTTCGACAGTTAGGCTGGAATTGACGAATAATCAATAACAATATTAGTGTTTATTAATGTCGAATAGAAATCTAAATGGGGCGTGGCCAAGTGGTAAGGCATCGGGTTTTGGTCCCGCTATTCGGAGGTTCGAATCCTTCCGTCCCAGAGCATATGTAATTTAAGATTACATTTTTATGTTTCTAAAATTGAATAGAATTGTATTCTTTCTGCTAATGATTTTAACCAAAATGAATCTTCTTTTTTTTTTTCACATTGCATCAAATAAAGGAGGATTAAGTATTCAAATGACACGTGGATACAGGTGAATCCATTGGAGATTTAGGCACGATGGGATTCTAGATTACACGAATTTGAATTTCAAAATCCAAAAAAGTGTGTTTTTAATCATATATACATCCCCTATAATTCTAATATTCATATATAATATAGAAATTAATTAGTTCTTTTTTTATTCATCCCGAAAAAGAAATTCGATTTTTCCAATCGAATTTTTTATTCAATTTCGATTTCTTTTAGTATTATTAAACTCAAAAAGAAAGATGGATTTTTATTTCTTAGGGATGTCGCCTTTATTTTTAATTCTAAAAAAAAAAAGAAGATTATATTACTAATAATAACTTAAGATATATTCTATATCCATGTATTGACTGTCCTGACTGAACCAATGACTATTCATGATTCCATAATTGAATCAACCGCATACCGGTTCCAAATTTGAGGAATGTTATGGTAAAACTTCGTTTGAAACGATGTGGTAGAAAGCAACGTGCGACTTGAAGGACATGATCTGTTGTGGATTCTTATATCCATCATTCTATAATAAAGAATGCTCTTGACTCGACATCTTTTGCTCTGTTTCACTCGAAGCCGCATTGCATTTTTTGTTGGGGTGTAATGGAAATAGTACATGATGGAGCTCGAGTAATAAAGTATTGAGCTATTTCTCAAGGGAAAAGAGAAGGGTCTAGGGTTAGCGTCAATCAATAAGTTGGAACAACTTCGTAAGTATATCTTTGACAGATAAATCGAAAGGATCAAAATAAAACAAGTTTCAAATCCCAAAGGAAAGTCTTTTGTTGGAATTGATAAGACTTTATTTGAGAAAATTCAAATTATATATATCGTGGGCAATCCGCTGTTAGTATGATTCCTTTTTTTGATAGAAAAAAATAACAAAAAGGCATGTTGCTGCCATTTTTGAAAGGATTCAAAATCAACGAAGTAATGTCTAAACCCAATGATTCAAAAAAAAAAAAGATAAAGATTTCCGTAACAAGGAAATACCCTTTCTAATTGTTAATTGTCGTAACAATTGGATTTGGATTGGAATACTGAATTCAACTTGATTCTAAATGAGATAAAAGGGTATTTGAGACTGCTCAATAAATGAAAGAAATGCCAAAGGATTTTCTTTTGAGCTATTTTATTTATATTTAAGAGTTATTCAACTTGAGTTATGAGTATACAAATGATTTTTTTAGGAAATAAATAGTAAATAAATAAAAAGACCTTAATTCTTAGTCTAATTCATTTATTTTTTTTTTATGGACTTATTTGATTGGTCATTATAATTTATATATATCTAATTTTGAATCATTTTTCTCGAGCCGTACGAGGAAAAAACCTCCTATACGTTTCCAGGGGGGGATCTAATCTATCCCAATGAGCCGTCTATCGAATCGTTGCAATTGATGTTCGGTCCCGAAGAGAGGGAAGAGATTTGCAGAAAGTGGGTTTTTATGATCCAATAAAAAATCAAACTTATTTAAATGTTCCTGCTATTCTAGATTTTCTTGAAAAAGGTGCTCAACCAACAGAAATTGTCTATGATATTTTAAAGAGAGCGGAGGTTTTTAACGAAGTTCAATTAATGAAATAAAAAACAAAGATAATGTGGTTGTAGTTTGGTAGAACCTTTTTTTATTCCTTTTCTATTCTTGTATATTTTTTATGTAGTGCCAATTCAACGCAAAAATTTGTTTATATATTTCACTTTTTTTCTACTTCGCTTTCAAAATAACAATATATAATATATATCTTATTTCCTTTTTGAATATAATAATAATATTCAAAAAGAAATTCAAAAATATTTGTATTTTTTTTTTGAATTGTAATGTAAAATGGAATTCATTTTTATTATTGAAATTGTATTTGTTTTTTTTAATATTATTTAATATAATATTCATATTGACAAGAGTATATTGAACAAATATAATTTATAATTCAATTTTATTTTGAAGTAAAATAAATAAGAAATAAAAAAAATGAAATGGTTTATTTCCGCCTTCCGCCCAATAAATAGGTTTTTTATTCAAGGATTCATTGAATTTTTTGTGATATAGAGTTTGATCTAAAAAATAGAGAATATTTGGTCTATAAATGTATTTTATCTAATAATTTTGTGTATTGTCATCTGATCTGTTTGTTTTTATGTTCCGAATCAATTAGAAAACTTTGTTTCGATGTTTTGCTAATTCAAAGTTTTGCTTCTAATCCATTTGATTTTTATCTTGATTGTATCTACATAACATATCTCTTTTTCGGGTTGCTAACTCAACGGTAGAGTACTCGGCTTTTAAGTGCGGCTACAATTTTTACATATTTGGATGAAGCAAGGAATTCGTCTACATCATCGGTAGAGTTTATAAGACCACGACTGATCCTGAAACGGAAATAAATGGAAAAAAGAGCATGTCGTATCAATAAAAAATTCGGCGAATACTTCATTTTTACTAAATTGGTACAAAATTCTATTTGAATTTTTGTAAGGGAACGAAATGAATTCAAACTTAGGTCAATTGAATAAATGGATCGAACCTTAAGGTTCGAATTATGAAGAAAGAAAGAACAACGAGCTTATTTTCATAATTTGAATAATTTCCCGATCTAATTAGATGTTAAAAAAAATTAGTGCCTGATGCGGGAAAGGATTCTCCCACGAGTGGATACTTTGTTTTTTATAGTGAATCCTAATTATTTGATTATCCAATCTTTATTAAGGAGATGGAGCTGAATGTGTAAAAGAAAGAGTATATTGATAAAATAAAATACTTTAATTCCAAAGTCAAAAGAGCGATTGGATTGAAAAAATAAAGGATTTCTAACCATCTTATTTTGTTATTAGATAAAAAAAGAAATTAGATGAAAAAAAAAAGAGAATCCGCGGATGAATTTACTCGTCTCCAGGGTATCTATTATTTCATAATAAAATACCTTGTTTTGACTGTATCGCACTATGTATCATTTGATAATTCAAGAAACCCTCTATTTTTTTTTTTTGTTTTCGGTCTAAATAAATAAAAAATGGAAGAATTCCAAAGACATAGAGAACTAGATAGGTCTTGGCAACATAACTTTTTCTATCCACTTATCTTTCAGGAATATATTTATGCATTTGCATATGATCATGGTTTAAATAAATTGATTTTGTTGGAAAATGCAGTTGACAAGAAATACAGTTTACTAATTGTAAAGCGTTTAATTACTCGACTGTATCAACAGAATCATTTGATTCTTTCTGCTAATGATTCAAACCAAAATGAAATTTTGGGACACAAACCAAAAAAGAATTTGTATTCGCAAATGATAACAGAAGGGTTTGCAGTTATTTTGGAAATTCCATTTTCCTTACTATTAATATTTTCCCTAGAGGGAAAAGAAATAGTAAAATCTCCTAATTTGCAATCAATTCATTCAATATTTCCTTTTTTAGAAGACAGATTCTTACATTTAAATTATGTGTTAGATATATTAATACCTTACCCCGCTCATCTAGAAATCTTGGTTCAAACTCTCCGATACTGGTTGAAAGATGCTTCTTCTTTGCATTTATTACGATTCTTTCTTTATGAGTGTCGTAATTGGATTAGTCTTATTACTCCAAAAAAATCCATTTCCTTTTTGAAAAAAAGGAATCGAAGATTATTCTTGTTCCTATATAATTTCTATGTATGTGAATACGAATCCTTTTTTGTTATTCTCCGCAATCAATCCTCTTATTTAAGATCAACCTCTTTTGGAGCTCTTCTTGAACGAATACATTTTTACGGAAAGTTAAAATATCTAGTTAAAGTTAAGGCTTTTGGGGTTATTCTATGGTTTTTCAAAGAACCTTTCCCGCATTATGTTAGGTATCAAGGAAAATCCCTTCTGGCTTCAAAAGGGACATCTCTTCTGATACATAAATGGAAATATTACTTTATCTATTTCTGGCAATGTTATTTTTTTGTGTGGTCTCAACCAAGAAGAATCTATATCAATCAATTATCAAACTATTCCCTCGACTTTATGGGTTTTTTTTCAAGTGTGCGATTCAATTCGTCAGTACTACGGAGTCAAATGTTAGAAAATTCATTTCTATTAAAAAATATTCGAAAGAAGTTTGATACCATAGTTC